CTCAGTTCGAGAAATAAGAGGATCAAACCATTTCTTCTGACTCTTTTTCAAATTCGATAAATGTTGGTTGATCGTATATTTCATTATAGTTATATGATTCAGAGTATCATTTCCTATTTGATCCCTTTGAATTCCATATTCGAAGTTGCGATCGGATCTATTCATTAAAAAGAATCGATTCGATACATTTCTTATGTACCCATAGGTGCTATATTGGATTTGAATCAGATTTCGGATCAATCTATATTGATTGACTGCCTCCATTATGTTGTTGCTAGCAAATACCGCTGTTTTTAGTTTGGGATCTTCCAACTCATTCCCGCAAAAGGCAAATCCCCTATGAAACACCAGATCCGGCTCGGTTATTGATAGAGTGAATAGATCCGCCATTTCTGGGAATCTCTCTTCTGATTCAAAAAAATCGTGGCGTAACGCGTATCCCCCTTTGTTCCGGTCATGGAATAGATGAAAGAAATCAAAAAATGGATTTTTGTTCAAGAATGAAATCTTATCGGAACTGTCCATATCCGGTTCATCCTTCGGAACCAGATCCGGGATGTGATATGGTTCCGAAGGATGAATTGAGACGGTATCTTGTAAATACGTAATTATCTTGAATATATCAACCATTTCTTTATTTTCCGCTCGCCTGGAAGGGACAAAAGAAACATCTTGTTTTTTCTTCAACAATTTATGATCTCTAGTGGACCTCTCAGTAGGATTCGAACCCAGATGAAGTTCTGACCATCTGTCAGAGAAAAAAGAACGAATTGATCTTGTAGGATTCCCAATAAATTCTTCGATTTCTTCCGGAAGCAGATGATTATTCATCCGCTTATCAGGTTCCGTGAATAGCCAGGACATGGAGGAATATCCAAAAAGGCATTTCGGGAATCGATCTGATTCTATCTCTGTTCGTTCCGTTTGAAGAAAGGAAGGATCCCAAAGAATCGATCTCTCTTTTAGTTGCTGAATCTCTGTTTGATCGATCAATGTGTGATATTCTGAATTCTCATTTCTAACGGAATCGAAATGATCTCTGGATTGATCAGAAGAAGATCCTTCCCATTGGCTAGAATCCGTTACTTGAACGAAAATAGATCTTGTGGAATCATATTGAATATTTGACAATACATTCCGTACCTTGCTAAAAAACCGATCCTTGTTTACCAACCACACATTGTCTAACCAAATCCAATTCTCTCTCGAGACGTTCCTCAAAAAATCCGATTCGTGCTGATTCTTCCCCCAACTAACGAAGAGATCTTGGCGGAATTGCCACATATGAAATTGAACACAATTTTGCAAAGAAATACCCCACTTGTTTCTCGAGAAGAGATGGGAAACATGCTCAATATCATTGGATTGCATAGTTGCCCCAGCTCCTTGTTGTTTGAAGAAACTCTCCCCCTGAATTGGTCTTTTTTCACGAAAAGCAGACATGAGATAACAAATAAAGTCTTTCCCTAAGATTTCGAATAGCTGTCCCGAATTCAAGTTGATTATGTTTCGTTTCTTCCTCGGAGAAAGACGATCAAACAATTCCCAATCATGGTCCTTGCGGATCGGATCATCCGTATAGGATAAAAAAAGAAACTCCAGATATTTGCTATCTTTCTCTTTGAATGAGATCTCAATTCCAGCTACGGTTTCATTAGATATCTGACAACTAGAATCCCTCTTTTTTCCGATCCGGTTCCTCCACCACCGCGAACCCCGGTTAGATTCAGGCATGATACGCTTTTTCTTTATTGGGATAACCCAAGTACTCTCTTGCGGATCCATGAAACAACTCTCAGAAATCTTTTTCCCTTTTGGAAGATACAGGAGCGAAACAATCAACCTATTTCTATTGGAAGACCAAAAAGATTCTTCCAATGTCTCCTTTCTGGGTCCAATGGAATTCATAGGTATAGGAAGAAGCCCCATCAAATAGAGATTTTTTCTTTCGACCATCTTTCGATTGTTAATACGAGATATAAGGACCACTACTACAAGCAGCACTACACCTTTGATCGTGAAATATCGATTGCTTGTTGCACCCTGTGAATCACGTGAAAGTAGGATACTCCAAATTCGGGGGTCAAAGAGTTTCATAAAACGTTCTTGGTGGAAAAAAATGTGAGTGAAAGATCTCACTGAATCGAATTTGATCCATGAATCTAAGAAATAGTGAGAATTCTTGATCTCTCTCAATATCTCTCTCAATTCGAATATCCAGGATTTGAATTGATGTCGTTTCATTGATTCCTCCTAAAGATTTCATTTCAATTGGAATTTGGTTATTCACGATGTACGATGATCCCTGTTAAGCATCCATGGCTGAATGGTTAAAGCGCCCAACTCATAATTGGCAAATTCGTAGGTTCAATTCCTGCTGGATGCACGCCAATGGGAACATTCAATAAGTCTATTGGAATTGGCTCTGTATCAATGGAATCTCATCATCCATACATAGCGAATTGGTATGGTATATTCATACCATAACATATGAACAGTA